ACCACAGGTAAAAATAGGATTTCCAGAAATTGACAAAGTAATATTTCCATTTATTCATCAGAAGAAACGTCCCTTTTAAAGCAAGAATTGATTTTCCTTGATACCTAACATAATGCATGAAAGGATCTTTGAACAACCATAAATTTGCTTGAAAAGCCCTGGGAAAGTGCTCTCTTTTTCCATAGAAATAAATTCGTTCAATAAGGGCTCCAGAAGATGTTGATCGTAAGTGAGAAGATTGGTTACGGAGAAAGAGGAAGCCGGATTCATATTCACATACATGAAAACTATATAGGAAGAAGAATAATCTCTGATTTCTTTTTGATTTTGAAAAAGAAGAACTGGCTTTCTTTGAATTTGAAGTAATAAGACTATCCCAATTATGACACTGATGGAGAAAGAATCTTAATAAATGCAAAGAGGAAGCATCTTTTATCCAATAGCGAAGAGCCTGAACTAATATTTCCAGATGGGCTGGGTAAGGTATTAGTATATCTAATACATAATTTAAATGTGAAAAGTTGTCCTCTAAAAAAGAAAATATTGAATGAATTGATCGTAAATTTTCGGATTGAACTACCCCTTTCCTTTCTAGGGAAGATATTAATCGCAGAGACAATGGAATTTCCATAATGATTGAAGAAACCTCTGACATTATTTGCGAATAAAAATGATTGGTCTGCCCCAAAAAAGGAGTCTGTTTAGAGTCATTAACAGAAAGAATCAAATGATTCTGTTCATACATTCGAATGATTAAACGTTTCACAATAAGTAAGCTGGATTTATTGTCATAACCTGCATTTTCCAACAAAATTGATCTATTTAAACCATGATCATGAGCAAGTACATAAATATACTCCTGAAAGATAAGTGGATATAAGAAGTAGTGTTGTTGAGATCTATCTAGCCCTAAATAGCTTTGGAATTTATCCATTTGAAATTCTATTTAAATGAAAGGTAGAGGATTTTGGGGGTTATAAATGATACATAGTGCGATACAGTCAAAACAAGGTATTATAGTACAAACCGAATAGATACCTCGGATCCAGATAAACTTATCAACAGATTCTCTATCATCTCTTTTTCCATTTAATTTTAAGTTTTTATGTTCGTTTTCCTTATAGGATGACAAGATGATTAGAAATCCTTTACTTTTTTCAACCCAATCGCTCTTTTGATTTTGGAAATTGATTTATCAATATACTGTTTCTTATACACATACATCTCCATTATTCCATTATAGAATGGAGAGTGGTAATATTTAGGATTCATTAAAAAATCAAGAATATTTTTTCCTGGGAGAAAGCCTTCCCGTATTGGGCACTAATATTTTTTTAACGTCTAATTAGATCGGGTAATCATTCAAATTCAGAATGAAAGCTCGTTGCTTTTTCTTTCCCTATAATAAAAATGAAATTAATTGAAGCCGTGGGGCCCTATCCATTTATTAATTCGACCCAACTTGAAATTGACTTCGGTTTGCTCCCTTTCAATAATTTAACAATAATTTAAAGAAGGCTTTGTACCGAGCCGGAAAGAATAAAATATTCTCAGAACTCTTAATTGATACGACATGCTATTTTTTCCATTCATTCCCTTTCAGGATCAGTCGCGGTCTTCCAAACTTTACCGATAGTATGGACGAATCCCTCGCTTCATCTAAATGTGTAAAAGATCCTAGCCGCACTTAAAAGCCGAGTACTCTACCATTGAGTTAGCAACCCAAATATAAAAGGTTATGTAGATACAATCAGAATAAAACAAAATTATTAAATTAAAGCATTACTCTACGAAATAAAAAATCTAAAAAAAATTTCTACTCTATTAAATTTTTCTACTCTATTTGGAACATAAAAATGACTAAATCAGAATCAGATGAAAAAATAAAAAATTGCCCGACCAAAAAAAGAAATAAATGTAAAAATGGTAGAACATCCCCTATTTCTATCTTATCCACTTTTTCAATCAAAAATCCGGGTATCAAAGCTAATCCAACGAACCCATCATTTGAATCAACAAGTAAAAATAAAAAAGAAACCCTATGGGACGGAAATAAATAGATCTGCTTATCACGATGAATTATATTTGTTCGATACAACGTTGTCAACATAAAGGTTAAGAAAAGAATACGATGAAAAAATACAAAAACTTAAATTGAATAATAGTAAAAAAAAGGACTTGTGTTGGATTGGCACTGCATATACCTATATTTATATACTAAATTTTGAGTTTTTAGATTAGATGGAGAATAATATAAAAAAATTGAATCCATATAGAATAAAGAACTTCTATTCCTTGTTTGTTACTTGGTATTAGAGTTCAAATGAAAACCACCCGATTACGGGTAATGCCATAATTTTCTATTTTTTGAGGATCAATCAAATACGGTTTCCTTAGAAAAAGATTCTATAAAAAAGGATTCTATAAAAGCAATGAGAAATAGATACGAATAGACCAAGAAAGGAAATAAAAAACATAGTATAGAAAAGATATCCAAAATGATATAGAAATCACTATCCTACCCTTAGTTTTTATTTCCTTAATTTAATTTTGTTTGATTAGGGCAAAGTTACTTAAAAACCTCTGCCTTTTTTAAAATATCCTGAACAGTTCCTGTAGGCTGAGCGCCTTTTTCAAGGAAATAGAGAATAGCGGGAACGTTTAAATAAGTTTGATTCTTGATCGGATCATAAAAACCCACTTTCCGAAGATCTCTTCCTTCTCTTCGAGATCGAACATCAATTGCAACGATTCGATAGACGGCTCATCGGGATAGATGTAGATGAAAAAGAACCCCCCCCCCCTAGAACCGTATAGGAAGTTTTCTCCTCGTACGGCTCGAGAAAAAATGATTCGAAGTTTTATCTATGGATAAAATTTGATTAGAATAAATAGGAAAGGAATCCGTAAAATAAATTAAAAAATTCTATAATTTCAATTTCACTCATTTTTATTTAGCTTACTTCCTGAAGAAGAAAAAATCATTTGTACTCATAACTCAAGTTCAATAATATAATATCTCAAATATCTTAAAGAAAAATCTTTAATTTAATATATATTTTTTTTTGAGTGGTCTTTAACCCACCCTTTTTGTCTCGTTTAAAATCTATTTTGATTCGTTATTCGGATCCGTGAGACAATTGAAGTGGTGTTTCCTTGTTCTGGGATCCTTTATCTTTGTTTTAAATCATTGGGTTTAGACATTACTTCGGTGCTTCTTAATCCTTTCAAAATGGTAGCAACATACCCCTTTTGCGATTTCTTTCTATCAAAGAATCATACCGACGGTTGATTCGTGCGCGATACACTGCGTATCGAAAAAGTTTTAGCCGTTCCAACAAATTTTTTGAATTGAAAAATTGCTTGAATCGGATCCTTTCGATTTCTATATCGAAGATATCGAAGATATACTTACGAAGTTGTTCCAATTTATGAATTGGCATTAACCCTAGATCGTTGCCCCTGAGAAATTAATCAATACTTTCTACTCGAGCTCCATCATGAACTATTTACATTACAACCCAATAAAAAAAAGAAGGGCTCTAGTAGAATAGAACAAATGACGTCGAGCCAAGAGCACCTTCATTCCTATATAAAATGGTGGATGTAAGAAAAAGAATCCACACCGGATCGTGTCCTTCAAGTCGCACGTTGCTTTCTACCGCATCGTTTTAAACGAAGTTTTACCATAACATTCCTCTAATTTGGAACCAGTACGGAATTGATTCAATTATGGAATCATGAATAGTCATTGGTTCAGTCGGTACAGAGACAAAGTAATTTATATTTTTTCTTATCTACATAGATAATAAAGATTTTTCTGAAGAAATATTAGCAAGACCCCAGCTTTTTTGTATGAATGGAACGTTTTTTTATAAATATCTATTTCAAAAAAATATCTAACAGAAAAATCTAGAAATCTAAACTAAATAGATATAGAAATAACATAACTAACAGAAATCACACGAAAAAATAAATTCTATTTTACTCTGCCTCTTCAAGTGACTCAATAAGATAGACCGGCCCATTTCCAACTTCCCAAAGAGTCAACCCATAAGGAATCATTACAAATCTTGATACTTGAAAAAGTTTCCAACTTCTACATCATTATTTGAGTCAAGTTTTACAGTAAAGACTCCCTTTTATTATCATTATCATAAGAAATAAGAAAGAAAAATATCTGTTTCTTTTCGAATGGAATTGTCAATGATGTAAAGCAAAAAAGCTAAATCAAACAATAAAAAAAATATCGAAAATATATATCATTGTTAAATAAAATATTTTAGGGATGCCAATTCTTTTTCACAAAAAGGGAAACACTATTGTCACTGAAACAGGATAAGAATACATACCTATAGGTTAAGCGCTTCCTCTTTTATATGTATTTTCATTTCATATTTTTTTTTAACCTGATGAGGTTAAGTAATCTTTCTACAACTATGATCTACGGCCCATCTTAGCTTTATCTGGGTCACAAAGGGGTTCAGTTACTTTTGCATATCATTTGAACTCGATTTAGTTCAGTTTGTGAAAAACTCAGATATGCTTCCGCAAAGAATCATTCAAAATCAAAAAAGAAGGAGGAATAATATAATATTCTATGCAATATTAGACCTTGAAACAGAACCTCCTTGAACAAAAAACAAATATTAGGATACAATGGATACGCTCTGGGACGGAAGGATTCGAACCTCCGAATAGCGGGACCAAAACCCGTTGCCTTACCGCTTGGCTACGCCCCATTTCTATTTTTATTGGACACTAATACTAATAAAGAATAATATTGGTATTAAGTCTTCGTCAATTCCAGTCCAACTATCTAGAGAAACTCTTTTTTCTTTATCTTTATAGAATCTATTATAGATTCATGCTAGGATTTTGGCATGTGTATATCTAGAATTCAACTGAATTTATTGATCATTACATAGAATTCAATTAAGATATTGTATGAAAGTATGATTTCTTCTATTCTCCTTTGAGAATTGGAGGATTTTTGATTGAGCAGAAAAAAAAAAAAAGAAGGATTCTTTTGTTTACCTTACTTTCTTCATTTTTCCTTAACTCAATCAAAATGCAATTATTTCGACGAAAAAAAAAGTCTGTTATGCTTAATATTTTTAGTTTGATCTGTCTTAATTCTGCCCTTTATCCAACTAGTCTTTTCTTCGCCAAATTGCCCGAAGCCTATGCTTTTTTGAATCCAATCGTAGATGTCATGCCAGTTATACCCCTGTTCTTTTTTCTTTTAGCCTTTGTTTGGCAAGCTGCTGTAAGTTTTCGATAAGAGCTTTAATACTATCCTAGAAAATTCATGATTTATTCGAGAAAAATTATAACAATTGATAAGATCAAATAAGTCTGACAGTATGAACCTTCGATTCAAACTCTCGGATAGTCGCGAGAAATCCGGCTCGCCCTATTTCCTTTCCCCATTTTAATCCTTTTTCGGGGAAATACCTTATGAGCTTAGGGTCCCTTAGAATATCTAATTGTGGGTATGAAAGTGATTTGTGGTAATTAAATTAAAGACTCTTATTACAAATTTAAACTTCATTTGATTTGAATTTCTGAACATTCTTTTCTATTTCTATAATTCAAATTCATTTCTTGGTGTCAAAATAGGATATGTGATATAAAAGTGGAGGATCTATTATCTTTTCTCGTTTTTCTTTTTCAAAAAATGATCTTGGAGGTTGTGTAATGCTTACTCTCAAACTTTTCGTTTACACAGTAGTAATATTCTTTGTTTCTCTCTTCATTTTTGGATTCCTATCCAATGATCCAGGACGTAATCCTGGACGTGAAGAATAAAATAAAAATTTAGTTTTTCTTGTTTAATTTTACAATTTTATTAATATTTTATTTTAGCTATTCCACATATTTAATTTAATTAGGAAAAAAAAAGAAAAAGGGGTTTGCAAAAATTGAAATAAAAAAATAGAAAGTCATCAACGGAAACGGAAAGAGAGGGATTCGAACCCTCGGTACGAATAACTCGTACAACGGATTAGCAATCCGCCGCTTTCGTCCACTCAGCCATCTCTCCCAATTGAAAAAGATAATTACTATGTTACATTACACATCAAGTAAGGATTAAATAAAGTATTTCTTTTACATTCTTTATCGTTATTATAGAATTAGCAATTCCATTTAGATGCTCGAAAGATCCAAATAGAATAGAAAGATAAATAAAGAAGACCTTCTTGCTTTTATTTTGTTCGAAGTGCCTTTTGGGCCTGGCCCGGTCAATACCCAGCCGGGCCTTTTTTTGTTCCAATGAATTCCCGTTTTTTTGTTTATAGGCAACATACTCTAAATAGCCAATTTGGTATCTGTGTAAAAAATTCCCTTCTGGGGTTTACATATACTTATTATTTTTGTTATAATAGAATCCAGAAATTGAGAAGGATTTTTGATTTTGATTCAAAAGAATCAATTAAGTATGTATCCATTTGTATTTTCTTATGTCATTAGGGAAATCAAATTTTAGATTCAAATCCAAGAATAAGTCACGAATTTTCAGTCAACGAATAGTTAATGGTTCCCTTTTGTCATAAATTTCGGCTTTTTTAAGCGAAAATAGACATTTTATTTTTCAATAGAAAGGTGAGTGGAAGTTTTTCGGCATTGTGGGAAGATACGATACAATCAATCGAGGGGGTAGATCAAATACATTACAATAAATAAATTAAATACAATAAGAAAGGATAAAAACTTTTCTAATTTTTATACATAAATTTAGATTTAGAAAAAGGATTAAAAAAGGGATGCAAGATGCAAGTACAATAAACTAAAGTTTAGTAATCCAACCGAAAAATAAAAATTTTTTCCTATTGTGTATCGTTTTGGCGGCATGGCCGAGTGGTAAGGCGGGGGACTGCAAATCCTTTTTCCCCAGTTCAAATCCGGGTGCCGCCTCATCAACAAATGAATCTAAATCTCTTATTCTATTCTGCTGTCTTATTCTGTTCTGGGGATTTTGTAAAAGCTTGGAAATCCTTGAATCTAAAATTCAAAGAAAGATTATATTGGATGGATTTTTTTATAGTTTATAGAAAACAAAAAATGCAAAAAAATTATTTTTTTTTTAGACCCGTCGTCAAGAGTATAATATACTATCTCCCAACTCCTTCAGAGAGACAATCGGGAAAGGGTACGAATTAGATCAAATAGGAAATAAAATAAAAGTATGTAATAGATAGCAATTTTTTTTACTTTGAAGGGCAAGAAAAAGGAATGGGTCTCTTTTTTTATTACTAGATAGAATAGATGTTCCATTCCATTAGTAACATTCCCTTATAGTGTCATTGTATATTTTACTTGTATTTAGTCTTTCCCGATTAGAAATCATATAGGAATTTTTGAAATGGATTTATTTGACTGGTTCATCAATAGTGTTCGGCCAGAATCCCTTTTTGACTCTGGACCATTCATTCTACTATTATTAGTGAGCAATAATGGAATAATTCTATCATAGAGATAAGGGATATAATTCACATGGATATAGTAAATCTCGCTTGGGCTGCTTTAATGGTAGTCTTTACATTTTCCCTTTCACTCGTAGTATGGGGAAGAAGTGGACTTTAGAAGCACTCCTAATTTAGTTAACGGTATCAATTGTTTTATAGATCGTTCTGCAACGCATTTTTTATTTAAATTGAAATAATTTTCAATTTAAATAAAAGGATCCTCATTTCAAAATTCCCTTGGATTCTAGTGGAGAAATGTATTCTATAACAGTAAAACGATTTTTTCAGATTCATCGGAATAAATAGATGTATCAAAGAAATAGAATCGGGTCCTACGTCAATTCCATATATGGATTAATAACTACATAGATTGAAGATAGAAGCTAATATAGTATACCAACTTTATTAGAAAGTCAAGTACAATTTTATTTTATACATTACTATAACACTAATAGAGAGTATGATAAGAAAAAAATTTCTTTCTTACCATACTCTCGGATCTCATAGAATACCGCCGATTATAGCCCGTTGATTTCATTTAATAGAATACTTTTCTTTTGATTTCTTCAAATATGGATAAGAATTCAGAAGTCAAGTTTCATTCAAAGTAATTAATTGTTTTGACTGACTGTTTTTACGTAAATTATAAGTAGAAAGGCAGTAGGAACTAAAATGAACAGTGCAGTAGCAATAAATGCAAGAATATTTACTTCCATAATCTCATCGTTTTTTTATTTCACAATAACTCGGGATTTAATCCCATAGAGATGATAAATCTTTCACCTGTCAATTCAATGAATGCATTACCTATCGATGATCTTGAATCGGATCAATATCATATCATGAATAACAATATCTGAGCTATTAAATTAATTCGTCGTCGAGAATTGAATAGTATAACATACGAAGATCCTTTATCCATACCAAATCCAATCTTGGATTCCCGGACCGAGCAAAAATTCCTTTTTTATCCTTCTTTTCTGTTCTTTTTTTGTATGTAGTCAAACGAAGTATCATCTAACGACCCATCTGTTTCCATTAAAAACCCAAAAAGAGAGGAATTAGGTTCTAAATTTTAATGATCCAATTTTCTTTGGAAGACAAAGAAGTATGAGAAAGATGAGGCGCGGGATAAAAGATGGAATATTCTATCAACTTCACTATTTTAGTTATTTTCATTTTAGTTTAGGGTTTATTCTTTCTTTGACAGAATCCTGAAAAAAAAAGAGAGGAAACCTCTTCGGGATTCAATGTCCCCTCTTTCACAGAAAATGGAGAGGCGAATTGATATACTTATTGGATCCGTCGGGACTGACGGGGCTCGAACCCGCAACGTCCGCCTTGACAGGGCGGTGCTCTAGCCTATTGAACTACAATCCCAGGGAAATAAGAAGAGATCTAGCAGAAAATTTGAATTCTTTTTTATTCTCTTGTATCAGGTAAGGTATTTCTTAAGAACAAGAGAGTTCTACTGTCTGATAGTAGATTGGCAAATTGTTGGGCCGAGCTGGATTTGAACCAGCGTAGACATATTGTCAACGAATTTACAGTCCGCCCCCATTAACCACTCGGGCATCGACCCAACGCCTAAATTTTTTAGACGTTCCATAATAAACTTCCTTTCGTCTACCAGGCAGACTTGACAAATACGGCTACGGATCATTTGATAGAAAATACCACTCCTATAGTCTTGAGTCTTGGTACACCCCCAGAGGGACTTGAACCCTCGTTTTCTCCGTGAAAGAGAGAGGTCGTAACCACTGGACCATAGGGGCCTACGGCCGCCTTCATAAATCAACTAGAAATAAAAGGTCCCGAGGGCCGGCCAAATCAAAAAGCACTAGAATATGGGTAATAAGACAAATACCATAGGTAATAAGAAAAATACCTTGAGGTAATAAAAAAATAGAATAGGAAAAACATAATAGGTAATAAGGCCTAGTAGGGTTACCTTATTAACTTTAACTTAATATAACTCAGGCCGAGATCCGTCTTTAGTAGATCCATAGTATATAAATCAAACGGAAAAACTCCTTAAGTATTCTGGGGGTTAGTTAATGGTAATCAAATCAAACTTTACCATTAAACTATATAACCTTGAAACTTTATTTCATTGAAACTTTATTTCATTGGTCTTTCTCATCTTTATCTCTCTGATTCACAAAGGGTTATGCGTTGGATCCATGATCCTTCACTCTGCAGTAGATTCAAGATGGTTTACCAAAATAGGATTTGGTCGGTCAAATTATATTGACCCCTAAGTCATACTGTCAATTGACAACACGACAGGACAGGAGGGTAATAAAAGAACGGAGAAGACATAGATATAAAATAAATAAATTAGATAGATATATCTGCGTTAATAATAATAAATATTCATATCATATAGTTTTCTGGTATTCAATATTCAAGTAGATTAGAATATCAATCAAGTAGATTAGAATATCAATATCAATACCGTTATATTATACTATAAAAATAAAGAAATATAAAATAAATAATATTCTAAAAAAATCCCAAAGCATAGTAAG